ATTCCGGGTGCGAAAAGGCAGATACAAGCTAGATAGGAGAATGTCAGGATCAATTACCGAGGAAGATATAACTATTTCGTAAGTTGTAGAGACAGACTAGTTGGGACAGCAGAAGCAGAACCGGCTTTTGATATTTGATAAAAGTCGTTTGAAAAAGAAAGTTCGCGTCACAATTTGAAGTGAGTCTAGAATAAAGTATTCCGTGTGATCCCGATAATGGGATCTATTAATATACCCGATAGGATTGATGCTAGTGCACGAATGATCATAGCTATTTCAATAGAACTTTTTGAAATTGAAATTGATGGAGAAACTAATGAATTTTGTATATAAGTTGTGGATGCATCGCTCCTCCCATTCTTCCCAGTGAACATTAATTTAATTATTTTGAGATAATAGTAGATAGAGATGACACTTGTGACGAGCGCTACCAGAACTGATGGGTACGAACCAGCCTTCCATCCATGCCAAAGGAGATAGAGTTTACCGAAAAAACCGGATGGTGGAGGGATACCCCCTAGGGATGGTGAACGTAAAACCGGAGAGAATGTTAGAACAGGATCCTTCATGTATAATCCCGCGTAATCCCTAATATTATCAGTTCCGGTTCGTAAACCAAATGGGGTGATACGAGCAAAAGTTCCCAGATTCATGAATATATAAATAAACGTATAAGTTGTCATACTTGCATAACCGTTCTCCGGGTCTGCAGCAAGTACTCCAATCATAATATATCCAATTTGGCTTATAGAGGGATAAGCTAGCATACGTTTCATGCTTATTTGAGTAACGGCAACTAGATTTCCTAATATCATGCTAGAAGTGGCCAATAATCCTACCACGATATGCCACTCATTAGGTAGATGTGGGAAAATTAGGCCGAAGAGTCGCGTAAATAAAGCTGGAGCTGCTACTTTAGAGGTAACAGAGAAAGAAGCAACGACTGGTGTAGGAGAGTCAGAGTCGAAAAGAAGATTTTCGATCTTTCCGCTCATTCAGAACCGTGCATGAAATTCTCACTTCACACGGCTCTTGGTTCATAAGAGATTCACTACTGATATTGCTCCCAGAACCTTCCTCGTGTATGTTTCAAACCCATTATTCCTCGAATAATTCATAATCATTCAATATGAGGACTAATTGTTAACTTCTCGAAGAATCCTCCGTCATTTGTTTAGATTACCCACCAGCAGTTTCGTCTCGAATTTTTTATTGCTTGTTTGTCCTTCTTCACTTTTCAACGGAATCCTTTCAACAACTAAAACAACTTGTTGGGTTGGTAGGCACACACGCCCGGCGGGAGAGACAAATTGTGACTTTTTTCG